CTTGGATCTTAACCTCTTGACTCGATTTTACCCAAAGATACGAAGCGAAGTAAGAAAAATTCGGAATCTCTTCTTTGTGATGATAATGCCAAGTAATCAAATCTCAAGTTGGCTCATCCATCTTTCTTTATGTGAATCGTGACAGGCCTTTTGAATCTTCTCTTCCCTATTTTTTTTTTTTTTTTTTTAGGAATTCTCTTGTTGAGACCCTATGAATCAATTGAAACCTCAGATTCATACTAGAACCACGATGATTTAAGAAAGCCGAAGCTAAACTCAAAGGTTCTCTGAGTAAAAACCATTTGATCATCACTTCATTCAATGAATATAATGACTCAATAAAATCTAGAGAAAGAGTTTTATTTCGGTCAAAAGAAGTCTGAAGGAAAAATTGTTTTATTTTATTTATATTTAGAAAAGATCTATTTCCCTTTTTTTTTTTTTAGTCCGGTTGCGAGGTCTGAATAATAGGTATGAATCATAGTTCAAATATTTCTTTTCTTTATCTATTCTATATAGTCCGTGCTCCAGAGACTAGAATAAATATCTGACGAAGTAGAATCATCTTGATAGAGATGACAGATCCATTCTCTGTATTATCAATAGGATCAATTATAACAAGTCACACGCTCATATTCCGGAAATGAAATATCGAAACAAATAAATTTCACGATCGAACTACCAGAATGGTCTATAAATCCAAGTCTTAAGTAATCTTAAGTTGAAGTATTAAAGTATTTTCAGCATTAAGTAAATCTAAGTAAAATAATATTTTTTGATTAAAAAGCTAGGAAGTCCTAGTTTTTATGAACTAATTCATTGAAATTCCATCCAGTAAAACGGATGAATTATAAATTTCCAAAATAATAGATAGAAATATTGCAAATAGAGCCATTGCGACTCCCATAAGTGGTGTAGTCCCCCACCCTGGAGCTACTTTTCCATATTCCGAATTCAATGGTTTCAATAAACTCCCTACGCCAGTTCGTCTTGGTCCAGATTTCGAACTACTCTCAACGGTTTTTGTAGCCATAAATCCTCTTTCATCATGGGTTGTAATCTGTTGACTTTGTATACCATTTCGTTGTAGTTGTAAATAAACGGCATTATCGTGATCCATTGTGATCTTTAAATTTGAAAAAAAAAAAAAAATGGAAACAGCAACCCTAGTCGCCATCTCCATATCCGGTTTACTTGTAAGCTTTACTGGGTACGCCTTATATACCGCTTTTGGGCAACCCTCTCAAAAATTAAGAGATCCCTTCGAAGAACATGGGGACTAGTTGAAGTAACGAGCCCCCCATATTCATATTGGGGGCTCATCACTTCAATGGAAATAATGAAAAATCATTTGATTTTTTTAGTTGGAACTTTAGGCGGTTCTCGAAAAAAGATAGCGAAAAATATTATCCCTAAAGTCGAAACTAAAAGGAATGTATAAACCAATGCTTCCATAGATTCGATCGTGGTTTACAATTATAGCTTCCACACCTATTCATTTTGGATCATTTACTAAAAAAATTTTAAATTTAAATTGAGAATTTACTCAATTTACTCAATTTACTCAATTTACTATTACTATATTCTATATATTACTATATATACTATATAGTATAGTCAATTATTATTACTATTCAATAGATTCTATCTCTCATTTTTCTATATTATTCTAATATCTTCTATTATAAATATTAAAAAATATTGAATATGAAATAGATAATAGATTCAATTAATATCGAAAATATAAATTATAGCTTCATTCTATAAATTAAAAATAGAAAGACTCTATCTAAATATAAATTTAAATACTATAACTATAATAAAAAAAAAAAAAGAGAGGTAAAAGATGACAAAGTCATTTTGTATCAGACTGCTTGTCTCCTTGTAGTTGGATCTCCAAGTTTTTGGAATGCTCCAAATTCTACTTGAGCATCCAAATCTGGATCAATACCGGCAAAAACATCTCTGAACAAGGTTCTGGCACCGTGCCAAATGTGTCCGAAAAAGAATAGCAAAGCAAACGTAGCGTGTCCAAAAGTGAACCAACCCCTTGGACTGCTACGAAAAACACCATCGGATTTCAAAGTAGCCCGGTCTAATTCAAAAATTTCACCTAATTGAGCGCGTCTAGCATATTTTTTAACAGTAGCAGGATCACTATAAATGACTCCATTTAGTTCGCCACCATAGAATTCAACAGTTACCCCTACTTGTTCAACACTATACTTAGATTCTGCCCTTCTAAAAGGAACATCGGCCCTCACAATTCCGTCTCCATCTACCAAAACTACCGGAAATGTTTCAAAAAAAGTAGGCATACGACGTACAAAGAGTTCGCGCCCTTCTTTATCTCTAAATACGGGGTGCCCTAACCACCCAACAGCTATTCCATCCCCGCTATCCATTGAACCTGCTCTGAATAATCCCCCTTTCGCCGGATTATTACCAATGTAATCGTAAAAAGCTAATTTTTCGGGAATTTTAGACCAAGCTTCCGATAAACTCAGATTTTCGGCTAGTTCGGCCCCAACTCTTCGATAGATTTCTTGCTGGAAGTACCCCTGATCCCACTGATAACGAGTGGGGCCAAATAATTCGATTGGGGTAGTTGCTGAACCATACCACATAGTTCCAGCAACAATGAAAGCTGCAAAAAAAACAGCAGCAATACTACTGGAAAGCACAGTTTCAATATTACCCATACGTAATCCTTTATATAGACGTTGAGGCGGACGGACACTAAGATGAAATAGACCGGCTAATATGCCCAATGTACCTGCTGCAATATGATGAGAAGCTATTCCCCCCGGAACAAAAGGATCAAAGCCTTCCGCACCCCACGCTGGATTTACAGATTGTACTTTTCCAGTTAATCCATAAGGATCAGACACCCATATTCCAGGACCATATAAGCCTGTTACATGAAATGCGCCAAAGCCAAAGCAAGCCACTCCTGAGAGAAATAAATGAATTCCAAAGATCTTGGGCAAATCTAAAGAAGGTTTTCCCGTACGTTCATCAGAGAATATTTCTAGGTCCCAATAAACCCAATGCCAGATAGCTGCCAAGAAGCACAAGCCAGAAAACAAAATATGTGCCCCTGCCACACCTTCATAACTCCAAATGCCCGGATTCGTTATAGTTCCTCCTGAAATATTCCAACCCCCCCACGAATTGGTTATTCCTAAACGAGTCATGAAGGGTATAACGAACATGCCTTGTCTCCACATTGGATCAAGAACAGGGTCAGAGGGATCAAAAACCGCTAATTCATATAGAGCCATCGAGCCAGCCCAACCAGAAACTAGAGCTGTATGCATTATATGCACAGAAAGCAATCGACCGGGATCATTCAATACAACAGTATGAACACGATACCAAGGCAAACCCATGTAAATACCCCTTTCTGAAAAAAAAAAATAGACATTATGTAACTTTATCGCATTAGAAAAGACTAGACCGTGTACTTAACGTACTTAACCTGTTCGGTATATTTTGTATAGGAAAGGATTAATATTGATTTGTATTCCTTTCTTTTCTTTATAATAACAAAGAGAAACAGATCTTATTCTATACCCGATAAGTACCAATACGCAATGGGAGGTTTTTATGGGAAAGAGTGCATAGATACTTGTTTATCATTTGAAATCATTCGAACAATAGGCCGATCCAATCGATCCCATTCGTTCCAATTTTTCTTTATTCATTCTGTCTTCCTCTATATATTTATATATACTATAATTATAAATTATATCTATATAATATATATAATATAAGATGAGAAGATATAAAAAGAGAAAAATTGATATTCTAACTTATAATTTCGATATATATTTTTTTTTAAAGATAAAATAAAGAAAAAAGGATGAAGACAATAAAGCCATTGTTACGTTTCCATATTAAAGTAAAGTATAGTACTTCATTTTTTATTTATTTTAATGCCCATTGGTGTTCCAAAAGTACCTTTTCGGAGTCCTGGAGAGGAGGATGCAGTTTGGGTTGACGTATAGTGCGACTTGTCAGACATATTGGTCATATGGTATTTCCCCGTTATCTCCCCCGATCGAGTATTCTATGTTTCGCCCAATCCAATAGATATATATTCCATATTGTATTGATTTAACCATCAATAATTTGGAGCGTGAAGCACAATAATTCCTATTGGGGATCAATATTATCAATTAGAATAATTGATGGTTTACTTGAACTGATAAAATAAAGTATCCAGGCTCCGTTCAGAGAATAAATGATAAGAGTAAAGTAATAGAATGGGAGTTTAAATGTAATAATATAAATCTAAACTATAAAAAATAAAAAATCTTCTTAAAATATATAAGTATTTAATTGAGATAATATAAGAATATGAAATATATAAATCTAATAAAATTATTAAGAATTTAACAAATTCATTAGTAATTCAATTTAATCTAACTTACTAAAATAGAACTATAATAGAATCTATTATATATTATATATTATATGGAATATATTATTACACGATTACCGCTTGTATCATAGGCTATTATTAGACTTACTATCTTACTATCTTACTATCTTACTATCTTACTATCTTACTATCTTACTATAGGGATAATATAAAACTGCGAATAAAAGGTATTAAACGAATTGAAAAAAAAAAAAAGTGGTACTGAAATCATTTGCCCTATATGCGCAAATATAATTCGGGCAAATCTTCCCCCGGAGTAGAACAAGAACCTAAAAGAATTGAAAGGGCCCATTCAGGAACAAGAAAATTACATCGTTATTTTCATTTCGATGAAAGAATACATCAATGAGAAGTTAGTTCAATAAGTTCAGAAAATTCTTTTTTCTTTTCTACATTTACATTATAGAATATAGAAAAGGAGGCTAAAACTCCTGTAAAAAAAAAAAAAGAAATAGACTGGAATCAACACATTGATTTTTTTTTTCGCAATTCTTTCGAACCGTATGCATCCAAAGGTGCATGTACGGTTCTTCAGGGATAAAATTTTGCCGCCCTAATCAACCGACTTCATCGAGAAAGATTACTTTTTTTAGGCCAAGAGGTTGATAGCGAGATCTCGAATCAACTTGTTGGTCTCATGGTATATCTCAGCATAGAAGATGCTACTAGGGATCTTTATTTGTTTATAAACTCTCCAGGCGGATGGGTAATACCAGGAATATCCATTTATGATACTATGCAATTTGTGTCACCGGATGTACATACAATATGCATGGGATTAGCCGCTTCAATGGGATCTTTCATTCTGGTCGGAGGAGAAATTACCAAACGTCTAGCATTCCCTCACGCTTGGCGCCAATGAGTTTTTATTTGAGATGAGAAAAAAAGAAGACTATGCCTTCGCTGTATCAAATATGAATAAAAAAAAAAAAAAAAAAATAAAGAATAAGTAATAATAGCATGGCACTTCGAGTTCGATATGAACAAACATTATTGTTTTTTTATAACATGAGATTTTTGTATCGAGATAGTAGTATGAAAGAAGGGTTATTCCCAATTTGATCTTATGTGTCAAGAGTAAATTGAAGCGTCACAAACCATTTTTCTTCCACACCAGAAGTCTCTTTCTTAATGTTATGAAAAAAAGAGTCAAAAAATGGAAAAAATAATTTTATCCTTCTTGGATCGTATCAAAAAGAAACTTTGGGATTGCTAAACCACAGATGAGATAAATATATAAAGCAACAGAACCATCATAGTATTTTTTTTTATACTACGAAAGGAAGGGTGGTAAATGGATCATTTAACGATTTGGATCGGATGGGTTCTATTTATTTTTTTCGATATAATTTATTATATCAAAAAATAAATTTCATTGCAGAGCCGTATGCAATGTACAAAAGATGCCCGTACGGTTGTTTAATTATATTTTTTTTATCTTCCCCCTTACTTGAACTCAATCATGCAAGATAGAGATAGAAGAACCGTTCATGATGTTATATCAATATCATCAGGGTTATGATTCACCAACCTGCTAGTTCTTTTTATGAGGCACAGGCAGGGGAATTTATTTTGGAAGCAGAAGAACTATTGAAGCTTCGCGAAACCCTCACAAAAGTTTATGTACAAAGAACGGGCAACCCTTTATGGGTTATATCCGAAGATATGGAAAGGGATGTTTTTATGTCAGCAACAGAAGCCCAAGCTCATGGCATCGTTGATCTTGTAGCGGTCGAAAATGAAAATGCTGGGGATTTCGTATAAATATAGAATTCCATTTAAAAATTTGAATTTTCCGTGATTTAATATGATTTAATATTGAATAGAAATCATTCATAATCATCAACCATCAGGTTAAGATCGATCTAAGCCAACCCGCTCTATTCTATCTAGAATGAGATTCTATAGACACGATATGCCAACCATTAAACAACTTATTAGAAACGCAAGACAGCCAATAAGAAATGTCACGAAATCTCCCGCTCTTCGAGGATGTCCTCAGCGTCGAGGAACATGTACTAGGGTGTATGTGCGACTCGTTTAGTTCAGATCATGAGTTTGAAGAAATGAAAAAAAAATTATTTACGACCACTACCAATGAATAGGATAGATAGAGTGGAAGACGGACATTTAATTGACTATTTTATAATATCTAAAAATGAAGATCTATCATCGACCTATTATGTTTATGTTATGAAATTTATGGTTTCTATTGGTGTAAATCCAATCATTCCGTTTGAGATGAGAAGAAATTCTCCATTGGTAGCAAAAAGTTATCCATTAAGCGGAGTAAATAAATTTATAAGAAGCAAAAAGGTTATGCTCCTATTCTTGAAAAAACGGACTAACAGGGTTAGCTACCCAGCCAACTTTCAGAATTAAATGCCGTCACTGTATGGATAGCTTTTTTGTGAAAAGGACTATTTATTACTTTATAATTAGAATTGAAAAAAGAATTCTAATTGAAAAATAGATAGGTAGAGCCAAAGAGTGTGAACTATACAAGTTCACAATAAAATTTGATGAAATGAAATAAGAGGCTCCGGTGTATAGAGAGGACCTCACCGTTTCAGAAGTTGCCATAGAAACGAGGGAACCCACTATTCTTTTTTATTTAGTAGAATTTTCGAGATACCTGGAAGAAAAAAATCGTGGTCGGGAAGGTCATAGTAGCAAAAGCCATTGGAATTTTTAGTTTATATATCGGAATAATCCGTTTTGTTATTAATCGACCGGAGGAAAAGGGTGACTGAAAGAAGAGAAATCAATTAGTTATTCAAGAGAGTTTCATTTGATTCAATGACCAGAGTTAAACGGGGATATACAGCTCGGAGACGTCGAAAAAAAATTCGTTTATTTGCATCAACCTTTATAGGGGCTCATTCAAGACTTACTCGAACAACTACTCAACAAAGAATGAGAGCTTTGGTTTCCTCTCATCGAGATAGGAGCAGGAAAAAGAGAGATTTTCGTCGTTTGTGGATTACTCGTATAAATGCAGTAACTCGCGAGGAAATGGTATTCTATAGTTATAGCAAACTCATACACAATCTGTACAAGAGACAATTGCTTCTGAATCGTAAAATACTTGCGCAAATAGCCCTATCAAATAAAAATTGTTTTGATATGATTTTCAATAAAATAATCAAATAAAAATGAAATAAAGGAAGAAAAGAATCTTAATAGAATATACTATACAAGAAACAAGAATAATTGAAACATAATTTCCCGGAGTCCATTCTCCGGGAAGATAGAAGAAAAATAAATGAAGATTTGAGTAGTAGGAATAAACGAACATCTTTCAAGAAAAAAAAGATTGCTTCCCCATTTTTCCTTTTTTATAACACAAGAATCCAATCTGTATTCTAGATTCTAGGTTTTTTCGAGCAAAACATTAATCTGAGCTTGAGTTCCGATTGGAGTTTTTAAGAGTCTATCTATTTATTTTTGGTTCTAGGACTAGTAGTTCTAGGGATCGACTCCATTCTATCCAATTGTTTCTCATTATTACGAAAAGGTAACGAAGATAAAATACGAGCTTGTTTTATAGCAATAGTAATTAATCGTTGTTGTTTCAAGGTCAACCTATTCACCCGTCTAGATAAGATTTTACCTTGTTCACTAATAAATCGACTAATTAAACTCATGTTTCTATAATCGATTCGATCCCCCGATCCAATTGGGGGTAAACGCCTACGAAAAGATCGCTTGGATTTACGAAAAAGTTGTTTGGATTTATCCATGGTTTGCTTATCCCTTATTTGTTTATTCCTTATATATAAAATAATATATAAAATACAATTTTATTATTTTTTTTTTATTCTTCATTGAAGATCCGACCAAAAGAGGATTTGGTTTGTATTATATATATGTTATGTTAAGTCCCGCTCCTTGAAAAAATCACACACGCATTCTGTTACATCTATTTCTTTATTTCCCCGTGAATTGTATACTTTTGACAATAGCGACAAAATTTTCTAAATTGTAATCGATTGGGTGTATTGTGTCGATTCTTTTGAGTAATATATCTGGAAATGCCCGTGGATTCTTTATTGACACCCTTTCTAACACAACAGGTACATTCCAAAATAACTATAATTCTGATATCTTTACCCTTGGCCATGAACCTCCTTTTAATTTTGGATCGACTTCATTTTAGAACTCTCCTTATTTTTTTTTGATCCGAACCAAATAGAAAATAAAATAATTAATAAGAATAAAACAAAAAAATCTATATTAATAAAAGTTACTAACTAAAAATGTAATTTGTAAAGATTATTTTTTCAAATTCTAATAATTTGAATGACTTCGAAACACTATAATCTAATAATCTCATTATTAGGAATTACTAGAACTATAAAGAAAGATAGTCATGTTCATTAATAGAAGAATATTCAGAATCTAGTAATAATTAAGTAATACAATTTTTTCTAACTAGGAGTTTTTCCTATCCTAATCTCAGTATTTTCTTCTTTATATATTATAATTTCGTTGAACCACCCCTAGCCTGGATCCACTTTTTCATTTATTTTTCCCAAAATTATATCCTAGATTCACTTTATCTTGACTGAGGTTCGATATACTTTTTATTTCTTCTTTCCTATCCTAAATCAAAAAGAAAAAGGGAGTTAAATTGGAGCCATGTTACGTAGAATTGATCTAAAATCTTCTTAATTTCTTCACATATCAATAAAAGAATTCAATAAAAATGAAAAAAAGGGGAATGACAAGGCATCTGGAAATAAACGATTAATTTCTATCAATAGACCCGCTAAAGACCCAAACCATAGAGTGGTTAGAACAGGTGCCGTGGAGAGATATGTTTTTATATCTTGCATTGAAAATCCTCCTTCTTCTTTTATTTTATATTTACTTTTTCTTTTAATTCTTTATTTGTATTGTATATTGTAATACATATATAGTCTAGTTCGATATTCTAAATTCTAATACATAGATCATAGATAACCCAATCTTGTAGTTCAAGGTCATTTGTTTTTGCAAGAAATTTAATTAGAATTAGGAATTACTAATTAAAATGCATATTACAAAGATCCAGCAGATTCAATTTTGCCGACAAAAAAAATGACAAGAACATTCTATATATATATCTATAGTTAGAGGAAAAAAGAATGATGTGGAAAACAGGACATGAATTTTGTACAATGACACTGTACAACAATTTTGAAAAGGGATGTAGCGCAGCTTGGTAGCGCGTTTGTTTTGGGTACAAAATGTCACGGGTTCAAATCCTGTCATCCCTACCTATTCTTTCTCCTATGAACAGTTACGAGGGATTAATTGGAGATAAAATTGGGCATAATCTTTTATTTATACAGACTCTATACCCTTTGAAATCTTTTTATTTACAATCGTATCTACTCTTATAGGATATAAGAAAGCGCTCTTAGTTCAGTTCGGTAGAACGCGGGTCTCCAAAACCCGATGTCGTAGGTTCAAATCCTACAGAGCGTGATTCCATTCTGTTTATGTTATGTTGAATTACCAGGAAATAGCTTAACAAAACAAAGTATAATTGCAACTTGAATTTGACCT